TCAAGTTATTGAATATTTGGAATAAATCACGAAATTCGAAACTCCCCGTTATCCAATAAAACCCTAAAATACCTAATAATAAACCAAAATCACCAACACGATTAGTTACAAATGCTTTTTGACAAGCCTTTGCTGCAACAGGTCGTGTGAACCAAAATCCTATTAATAGATACGAACACATTCCAACCAATTCCCAAAAAATATAAATTTGTATCAAATTTGAACTAGTAACTAATCCCAACATGGAAGTACTGAAAAAACTCATATAAGCAAAAAATCTCAAATATCCGTGATCATGAGACATATAATTATCACTATAAATCAGAACCATAATTCCAACAGTAGTGATTAATATTGACATAATAGAAGTAAGTGGATCGATCAAGTATCCGAATTCTAAAGAAAAATCATTATTGATAATCCAAGACCATACATATTGATAGACAGAACTGCTATTTATTTGCTGAATAGACAGATTCACAGAAAAAAGCATGACTATACTTAATAATAAAACGCTCTGAAAAGCCCACATACGACGAAGACTTTTTGTTGCCGTCGGAAAAAGAAGAAGTCCCAACCCTATTAACATAGGAACTGGAAGTGGAAGAAAAGGTATTATCCACGCATATTGATATGTCTGTTCCATAAAAAAAGTTTTTTATTCTTAATTAATTGTTTCCGATTCAACGGATCTTACCTCTTTCTAAAAAAGTCAATAAAAAATCAAGATATGCACTAACTTTTTGAATAATTTTATATTAGTCTTTATTCTGAGTCTTTTCAAAATCGTTCAAATATTCAAAACAATAAGTTACAATTGATCAAATGATATGACTAAGTGGCATATAAAAACGAATACTTATAATAGGACAAGAAAAATAGAGCAAGGATAAAAATTTGGGCTAAAAAGAGTATGATATTATAGGATTAACCAAGGGCATTGGTCTAATGAAAGAAAAACTCTTTATTTTAGTTAGTTTATTTCAACTCATTAACTAATTCATTATGGGATTGATTGTTTTCCATTTCAATCAAAACAAGTTATTAGTAAAGTTTAGAAGATTATAGATCTAAAATGAAGTTTTTTATCGAGAAAGGATAAAAAATGACTGAGATATTTTTTATCAATATCAAACCACGTATCCTTTAATCAATTTCTTACTAGTCTCATTCAAATTTGAAAATTGAAATTAGGTGTATTTTTTCTCAAGTTTGACTAAAAAAAGACTCAATTTATTAGGCAAAAGTTTACAATCCTTTGAGGTATTTTATTACATGTAAATCAAGTATAGAATGAAGAAAATAAAGGTCTTTTAGGTTATTTATTTATTTTATGAAGTTTTATGATTTGATTTAGCAGATTCTAAAGATATAACTTTAAGAGATAAACAACGAGAACTAAAAGTTCCAAACCAAAAATTTTTGGTTTTACGATTACAAATAGTATAGGAATCAAAAATTACTCAAAATAACAATAAATCATTTTTGATCCAATTTTCGTGAATCTTTAACATATCTATATTTCTTTTTTATGATTATGAATAGAATCTTTTTGAAATCAAAAATAGATATATATAATGAATAAGAATTCGTTTTGAAGAATTCGTTTTGAACAATAGATGTCTTTCACATCCAACTATAACAATGAGTAACTTTTAAATGGCAGTTCCAAAAAAACGTACTTCGATATCAAAAAAGCGTATTCGTAAAAATATTTGGAAAAAGAAAGCGTATGGGGTGGCGTTAAAAGCTTTGTCATTAGGGAAATCTCTTTCTACCGGGAATTCAAAAAGTTTTTTTGTACGACAAACAAATAAGTCCTAAAATATCGGAATAATCAGAATGGATTTGACTCAAAAAATGGGCTCAATAATTTGTTAATATCAAAGTGAATATAAAATTAATAATTGGCAATTGGCAGTCCCTATTCTAATCAATATGAAATAGACACTTCATTATTTTATTTTATAAAAGAATTCTTCTGTTTTCTGAATTCTAAAAAAAAAAGAAAAAATTTTTTATTGATTTTTAGTCTATTTTCACTCAAATTTTGGTGGTGGGGAGTCTTTTTTTTCCCCATCGACCTTTATAATAATGAAAAATTTTTCTGTTTCTCGAGAAGACCATATATAATATTTTTAGTTCAATTGAATGAAGTGTTGAAACTAATTGATTCTATGTTAAAAAATTTTGGATAACTTTTTTACTTCTTAATTTATTTACTATATGGAAATTCTATGGAATGAGTTTTCTATATATCTCCAATTTTCAGCCCAATCAATAAAAGAACTTAATTGTTGCAATATTATGTACAAAAAATGTGTCAATTTGTAGTAATCCAAAATAGACATATTTAAAATTCATTGATAAAATTTCTTTTGTTTTTTTTTTTTCTTTTTTTTTTTTTTCAAATTTATGAAATCAGATAAAACAGAAATAATGACAATAAAAGTAAAAAATGAAACTAATGAACCTTCAAATAGACTTTTGAACTCATTTT